CGGTGATTGGATTGATGAGAAAATAGAATTCTGGGTCGCGAACAGTGATTCGATTGATGATGAAGAAAGAGAATTCTTGGTTCAGTTCTCCACCTTAACGACAGAAAAAAGGATTGATCAAATTCTATTGAGTCTGACTCATAGTGATCATTTATCAAAGAATGACTATGGTTATCAAATGATTGAACAACCGGGATCAATTTCCTTACGATACTTAGTTGACATTCATCAAAAGGATCTAATGAATTATGAGTTCAATAGATCCTGTTTAGCAGAAAGACGGATATTCCTTGCTCATTATCAGACAATCACTTATTCACAAACCTCGTGTGGGGCTAATAGTTTTCATTCCCCATCTCCTCATGGAAAACCCTTTTCGCTCCGCTTAGCCCTATCCCCTTCTAGAGGTATTTTAGTGATAGGTTCTATAGGAACTGGACGATCCTGTTTGGTCAAATACCTAGCGACAAACTCCTATGTTCCTTTCATTACGGTATTTCCGAACAAGTTCCTGGATGACAAGCCTAAGGGTTATCTTATTGATGATATTGATGATAGTGACGATATTGATGATAGTGACGATATTGATGATAGTGACGATATTGATATTGATGATAGTGATGATGACCTTGATATTGATACGGAGCTGCTAACTATGACGAATGTGCTAACTATGTATATGACGCCGAAAATAGACCGATTTGATATCACCCTTCAATTCGAATTAGCAAAAGCAATGTCTCCTTGCATAATATGGATTCCAAACATTCATGATCTGCATGTGAATGAGTCGAATTACTTATCCCTCGGTCTATTAGAGAACTATCTCTCCAGGGATTGTGAAAGATGTTCCACTGGAAAGATTCTTGTTATTGCTTCGACTCATATTCCCCAAAAAGTGGATCCCGCTCTAATAGCTCCGAATAAATTAAATACATGCATTAAGATACGAAGGCTTCTTCTTCCACAACAACGAAAGCACTTTTTCATTCTTTCATATACTAGGGGATTTCACTTGGAAAAGAAGATGTTCCATACTAACGGATTCGGGTCCATAACCATGGGTTCCAATGCGCGAGATCTTGTAGCACTTATCAATGAGGCCCTATCGATTAGTATTACACAGAAGAAATCCATTATAGAAACTAATACAATTAGATCAGCTCTTCATAGAAAAACTTGGGATTTTCGATCCCAGATAAGATCGGTTCAGGATCATGGGATCCTTTTCTATCAGATAGGAAGGGCTGTTACACAAAATGTACTTCTAAGTAATTGCCCCATAGATCCTATATCTATCTATATGAAGAAGAAATCATGTAAGGGAGGGGATTCTTATTTGTACAAATGGTACTTCGAACTTGGAACGAGCATGAAGAAATTAACGATACTTCTTTATCTTTTGAGTTGTTCTGCCGGATCGGTCGCTCAAGATCTTTGGTCTTCATCCAGACACGATGAAAAAAATTGGATCACTTCTTATGGATTCGTTGAGAATGATTCTGATCTAGTTCATGGCCTATTACTATTATTACTATTAGAAGTAGAAGGCGCTCTGGCTCTGGCGGGATCCTCACGGACAGAAAGATATTGCAGTCAGTTTGATGATAATCGAGTGACATTACTTCTTCGGTCCGAACCAAGGAATCAGTTAGATATGATGCAAAATGGATCTTGTTCTATCGTTGATCAGAGATTTCTATATGAAAAATACGAATCGGAGTTTGAAGAAGGGGAAGGGGCCCTCGATCCGCAACAGATAGAGGAGGATTTCTTCAATCACATAGTTTGGGCTCCTAGAATATGGCGCCCTTGTGGCAATCTATTTGATTGTATCGAAAGGCCCACTGAATTGGGATTTCCCTATTGGACTGGGTCATTTCGGGGCAAATGGATCATTTATCATAAAGAGGATGAGCTTCAAGAGAATGATTCGGAGTTCTTGCAGAGTGGAACCATGCAGTGCCAGACACGAGATAGATCTTCCAAAGAACAAGGCTTTTTTCGAACAAGCCAATTCATTTGGGACCCTGCGGATCCATTCTTTTCCCTATTCAAAGATCAGCCCTCTGTCTCTGTGTTTTCACGTCGAGAATTCTTTGCAGATGAAGAGATGTCAAAGGGGCTTATTGCTTCCCAAACAAATCCTCCTACATCTATATATAAACGCTGGTTCATCAAGAATACGCAAGAAAAGCACTTCGAATTGTTGATTCATCGCCAGAGATGGTTTAGAACCAATAGTTCATTATCTAATGGATCTTTCCGTTCTAATACTCTATCCGAGAGTTATCAGTATTTATCAAATCTGTTCCTATCTAACGGAACGCTATTGGATCAAATGACAAAGACATTGTTGAGAAAGAGATGGCTTTTCCCGGATGAAATGAAACATTTGATTCATGTAACAGGAGAAAGATTCCCCATTCCTTAGCCGTAAAGATATGTGCCCATGAAAAGGGGATTAAGTGGAACAGAATTGGCCGGATGGTAGAGTCGT